GTCTATAAATTATACGTCCCCTAGTTGAATCATAACGACTTACTTCGATTTTGACTCTATCTCCTGGTAGTATCCGTATAAAACTCCGTCGGATCCTCCCCGAAACATAACCTAGAATCAGATCCTCATTATCTAAACGAACTCGGAACATACCATTGGGAAGTGATTCAGTAATTAAACCTTCGTGAATTAATTTTTGTTCTTTCATTCCAGGTAACCCCCTTGAAGTATCAACTAATGGAGGAGGAGTGATAGTAGACAATCCGTCTTTCCTCTCTTTTTCCAAATAGCAAGTTACGGATCAAATTCGGATACCAGAAGGATCACCATATATAATACAAAATTTCTCCCCCAATTCCTTCTAGTCGAGCTTCTCGATCTGTCATTATACCTCGAGAAGTAGAAAGAATTACGATACCCATTCCACCTAAAATCCTAGGAATTCGTTGGTAGTTGGAATAGATTCGTAGACCGGGTCGACTGATACGCTTTAAAATATTTCGATATGTTCCCTTCCTATTCCTTCTATGTCGCAGGGTTGAAACCAAAAAATATTTGTTGTTTTCCCGATGTTTCCTAACGTTTTCAATAAACCCTTCTCGTAGAAGTATTTTAACAATGTTTTCGGTGATATTAGTAGATGTTATTCGAACCGTTCCCTTTTTATCCATGTTAGCATTTCTTATAGAAGTTATTATATCGGCAATAGTGTCCCTACCCATGACGAACTAGAATTCTTGGTGCCTCACAGTTTTGATATAATCAACATGTTCCACTTTTTTTTTTTTATTTTTCTTATTTATTTATGAATTAGTAAAGGTATATGCGTGAGACACAATCTACTAACGTGATCTATTTCAGATACCTTACTACACTCCATACTCTATTATGGTCTTATCTACTCGTATTTATCTATTTATAAGACTTCAGGAGCTAATGAGACTATTTTAGTGAAACTCAACTGTCTCAATTCCCGAGCGATCGCTCCAAAAACTCGAGTTCCTTTTGGATTTCCTTCTTGATCAATGACAACTGCTGCATTGTCATCATATCGTATTATCATACCGTTGTCACGTTTGAGTTCTTTACATGTACGCACAATTACAGCTCTGATCACTTCTGATCTTTCGAGAGGCATATTGGGCACTGCTTCTTTGATTACAGCAACAATAACGTCACCAATATGAGCATATCGCTGATTACTAGCTCCTATGATTCGAATACACATCAATTCTCGAGCCCCGCTGTTGTCTGCTACATTCAAATGGGTCTGAGGTTGAATCATATCATTTTTTGAATCTGCTCTTTCAATGCAAAGGGCAAAGGAAAAAGAGAGAAATATTGTCTTCCCAGAAATCAAAAAATCTGCGATTGTATTTTTCATCACAAATACCCTTCAAATACCTATCACGCGATAATGAATTGAGTTCGTATAGGCATTTTGGACGCAGCTATTTCAATAGCTGCTCTGGCTACAGTTTCTGATATTCCGCCCATTTCATAAAGTATTCGACCTGGTTTAACGACAGATACCCAATATTCGGGAGATCCTTTCCCCGAACCCATGCGTGTTTCGGTAGGTCTTACTGTAACGGGTTTGTCGGGAAATATACGTACCCATATTTTTCCACCGCGGCGCGCATACCGTGTCATTGCCCGTCGTCCTGCTTCTATTTGTCTAGATGTGATCCAAGCGGGTTCAAGTGCCTGAAGAGCGTATTTACCGAAACAAATATGATTGCCTCGATAAGATATTCCCTTCATTCTTCCTCTATGTTGTTTACGGAATCTGGTTCTTTTGGGGTTCTAGTTGATGGTTTTTTCTCAATACCATCTCTACTGCAGAACCGGACATGAGAGTTTCTTCTCATCCAGCTCCTCGCGAATGAAACGATTCAATAATATTACAGATGCACATGTATTTATTTAATGAATAATACACGGATTTATTGATATTTAATCTGTCACACAGCAATCCGTATATCTTGTATATTATCTTGTATATATAGCTAGACGTATATTTCTATTTATATGGGATAATGCCTTTCTTTTGAAAATGAATTCTTGACCTTTACCGAATCCGTCAAAATATTGCAATCCAATAATGGCTTCGCGGGCGAATATTTACTCTTTCCTTACTTTCTTCATTTGTAGGTTGAACCTATGACCTATCAGAATAAATCAATTGGTTCCTGGTTGATTCCGCCATCCCACCCAATGAATCATTAGGATTTGTTTTTAATAGAATCTTCTGCAGTCACAGGTTCCGTCGTTCCCATAGCTTTTCATTAATGGCTAGGCCTGAACTATGCAATGGAGCTCCTAATGAAATTCGTTCCCGAGCCAATCTCCTCAGTCTCTATTGACTCGAGGCTCTTTATTATTTGTATTTTTCTTATGAACCTTATTCATCTAATTACTAATTATGGACGAATCAGTATTGATGCTTTATCACACTGCTTTTTATGATAATGATGTGATTGATAGACCATACATATTGGAATCATATATCATGGAGATTCTCTTATTCATCTAATTACTAATTATGGACGAATCAGTATTGATGCTTTATCACACTGCTTTTTATGATAATGATGTGATTGATAGACCATACATATTGGAATCATATATCATGGAGATTCTCCTTCTCTCTTTCTCTCGCCCTTCCATTTACCCACATCCTTCTATTTTCCTTTCCCTTTCCAAGCCATAAATGGACTTTTCCTTTATGGAAAAAAAAAAAAAAAGATTTCAGTTGTTACAACTATATGATCGATACATCATATAGTGACTGGTTCCTTGGATCTCGATAATACAAAGCAATGAGTTGGTTACTAGTTCTTATAGTTATTAGTTAGGGGCTGGTCTGTTTTTTTTTTTTGAATCCCAACTCTAAAGAAAAAACCAACGAGTCACACACTAAGCATAGCAGTTCTACCAAATGGTCAATCGAATTTTTATTCAACCCTATAGAATTAGAATTGCTCATTTTTCATTTTTTTTTTTTTATTGAAGTGGAATAGTTTGTAGTTTTTGTTCTATCGCGGAATAGAATGGCAAGCAAAGGAGGGACCATTATTTCTCGTCTACAAATATCCAAATTTTGATGCCCAATATTCCATAGGCGGTTTGAACTGGATAGGAACAATGATCAATTTTAGCTCGAATGGTTTGTAGGGGAACCCTACCTTCTCTGATCCATTCGACACGTGCAATTTCTTTTCCGTCGATACGCCCTGCAATTTCCACTTGAATTCCTTTTGTGTCTGCTTCTTCAGTTAATTCAATAGCTTTTTTCATTGCCTTTCGAAACGAAACTCGATTCTTTAATTGTAGAGCTATATACTCTGCAAGAATATTAGGTTGTCCATAAGGTTTTGCAACTCTTGTAATAGCAATGTTAAGTCTCCGGTTCACAGAATGAAACCCCTTTTGTACATTGATCTGTAATTCTTTGATTCCTCGTGTTTGGCCTTCTATTAACAAGTTTTGGAATCCAATATAGATTATGACCTGGATCAGATCCATTTTTTTTTGAATCTCTATATGTGCAATTCCAATTCCTTCGAAACTTGAGGATATTCTTATATTTTTTTGTAAATATATCTTGATACAATCCCGTATTTTTTCATCTTCCTGTAGACCTATGTAATAACTTTTTGGTTGTGCGAACCAAAGGGAACGATGACTTTGGGTTTCCCCAAGTCGGAAACCAAGTGGATTTATTTTTTGACCCATCTTTTTTTTCTCTCTCTCTTTCTTTCTCTATATATCTTTCTATTATAGGATCTCTCCATACATTTTTTGTTTCTAAAAATATATCCTGATCCGTTTTCTTTTTAGATCTATCCTTCAATACAATAATTATATGACAAGCGAGTCTTTCTATTGGATAACTACGTCCTCTAGCCCGGGGTTTGAACTTTTTCACGATAGTACCCTCATGGACTTCGGCTTTACTAATGACTGAATCAGCTTCGTTGAAACTTTTATTGTGACTAGCATTTGCTGCTGCAGAATAAACCAGTTTAAAAATGGGATAAAATGCTCGATAAGGCATGAGTTCCAGTAACATAAGTGTTTTCTCATAGGAATGTCCACGAATCTGATCAATGACTCTTCGTGCTTTGTGAGCAGACATAGATACATGTTGAGCTAAAGCTTGTACTTGTGTGCTCGAGCTCCTCTTCATCTTCTGCTTTTTCAAGGTCTTCTTCCACTTTCTCCACTTTGACATAAGGTTCACCTCCCACCAATGAACGACGAGCACCTACTTTTATTTTCTTTTTTATTTTATTAAAGGAGAGATCTAGTATCGTTTCTCGCATGTCCCCGGAAAGTCAGAGTAGGTGCGAATTCTCCCAATTTGTGACCCACCATACGATCTGTTATATAAATAGGTATATGTGCCTTTCCATTATGAACGGCAATTGTATTGCCGATCATTGTGGGTATAATGGTAGATGCCCGGGACCAAGTTCCTATTATCTCTTTTTCCTCTCTCATGTTGAGCTTCTCCATTTTTGCCAATAAATGATTATCTACAAAAGGATTTTTTTTTAGTGAACGAGTCACGGCCGATTACTCCTTTTCTTCCCCATTTTTTGACTGAAGTTCTTTTCTCTATAAGAGGTAGAATAGAATAACCCGGTTGAAGCGTAATGATCATACGTCTGTAATGCATTTCCCATAATAGGTCCCATTCTTCTACCCTTTCCCGGGAGTCGATGACTATTTATAGCTATTACTTTGACGCCAAAGAAGAGTTCGACCCAATGCTTTATTTCTGTCCTAGTTGATCCTGATTCGACATTAGAAGTATATTGATTGTTCCCCAATAACCGAATACTCTTTTCTGTAAAGACTGCATATTTGATTCCATCCATAAATCCACTTTCTTCCCCACGAGTTCCAGTATCGATAAGAATTCTAGTTCTTACTCTTCATATGTTATGGTTGGTATGAATATACCATACCAATTCGTTATGTATGGATGATGAGATTCCATTGATACAGAGCCAATTCCAATAGACTTATTGAATATTCCCGTTGGCCTGCATCCAGCAGGAATTGAACCTACGAATTCGCCAATTATGAGTTGGGCGCTTTAACCATTCAGCCATGGATGCTTCGCGGGGGTCATTGTACATTGTGAATGACCCAATTCCAATTGAATTGGATTCCTTAGGAGGAATCAATGAGAGGACATCAATTCAAATCCTGGATCTTCGAATTGAGAGAGATCAAGAATTCTCACTATTTCTTAGATTCATGGACCAAATTCGATTCGGTGGGATCTTTCACTCCCATTTTTTTCCACCAAGAGCGCTTTATGAGACTCTTTGACCCCCGAATTTGGACTGTCCTACTTTCACGTGATTCACAGGGTTCAACAAGCACTCGATATTTCACGATCAAGGGTGTAGTACTGCTTGTAGTAGTGGTCCTTATATATCGTACTAACAATCGAAATAGGGTCGAAAGAAAAAATCTCTATTTGATGGGGCTTCTTCCTATACCTATGAATTCCATTGGACCCAAAAATTATACATTGAAAGAGAAAGAATCTTTTTGGTCTTCCAATCTCAATAGGTTGATTGTTTCGCTCCTGTATCTTCAAAAAGGGAAAAAGATCTCTGAGAGTTGTTTCATGGATCCGAAAGAGAGTACTTGGGTTCTCCCAATAACTAAAAAGCGTATCATGCCTGAATCTAACTGGGGTTCGCGGCGGTGGAGGAACCAGATCGGAAAAAAGAGGGATTCTAGTTGTAAGATATCTAATGAAACCGTAGCTGGAATTGAGATCTCATTCAAAGAGAAAGATATCAAATATCTGGAGTTTCTTTTTGTATCCTATACGGATGATCCGATCCGCAAGGACCATGATTGGAAATTCTTTGATCGCCTTTCTCCGAGTAAGAAGCGAAACATAATCAACTTGAATTCGGGACAGCTATTCGAAATCTTAGTGAAACACTTGATTTGTTATCTCATGTCTGCTTTTCATGAAAAAAGACCAATTGAGGTGGAGGGTTTCTTCAAACAACAAGGAGCTGAGGCAACTATTCAATCAAACGATATTGAGCATGTTTCCCATCTCTTCTCGAGAAACAAGTGGGGTATTTTTTTTCAAAATTGTGCTCAATTTCATATGTGGCAATTCCGCCAAGATCTCTTCGTTAGTTGGGGGAAGAATCAGCACAAATCGGATTTTTTGAGGAACGTCTCGAGAGAGGATTTGATTTGGTTAGACAATGTGTGGTTGGTAAACAAGGATCGGTTTTTTAGCAAGGTACGGAATGTATCGTCAAATATTCAATATGATTCCACAAGATCTATTTTCTTTCAAGTAACGGATTCTAGCCAATTGAAAGGATCTTCTGATCAATCCAGAGATCCTTTCGATTCCATTAGTAATGAGGATTCGGAATATCACACATTGATTAATCAAACAGAGATTCAGCAACTAAAAGAAAGATCGATTCTTTTGGATCCTTCCTTTCTTCAAACGGAACGAACAGAGATAGAATCAGATCGATTCCCGAAATGCCTTTCTGGATATTCCTCAATGTCCCGGCTATTCACGGAACGTGAGAAGCAGATGAATAATCATCTGCTTCCGGAAGAAATCGAAGAATTTCTTGGGAATCCTACAAGATCAATTCGTTCTTTTTTCTCTGATAGATGGTCAGAACTTCATCTGGGTTCGAATCCTACTGAGAGGTCGACTAGAGATCAGAAATTGTTGAAGAAACAAGAAGGTGTTTCTTTTGTCCCTTCCAGGCGATCGGAAAATAAAGAAATAGTTGATATATTCAAGATAATTACGTATTTACAAAATACCGTCTCAATTCATCCTATTTCATCAGATCCGGGATGTGATATGGTTCCGAAGGATGAACCGGATATGGACAGTTCCAATAAGATTTCATTCTTGAACGAAAATGCATTTTTTGATTTATTTCATCTATTCCATGACCGGAACAAGGGGGGATACCAAGATTTTGAATCAGAAGAGAGATTTCAAGAAATGGCAGATCTATTCACTCTATCAATAACCGAGCCGGGTTTGGTGTATCATAAGGGATTTGCCTTGTCTATCGATTCCTACGGATTGGATCCAAAAAAATTATTGAATGAGGTATTCAACTCCAGGGATGAATCGAAAAAGAAATCTTTATTGGTTCTACCTCCTATTTTTTATGAAGAGAATGAATCTTTTTATCGAAGGATCAGAAAAAAATCGGTCCGGATCTCCGATTTGGAAGATCCAAAACCAAAAATAGTGGTATTTGCTAACAACAACATAATGGAGGCGGTCAATCAATATAGATTGATCCGAAATCTGATTCAAATCCAATATAGCACCTATGGGTACATAAGAAATATATCGAATCGATTCTTTTTAATGAATCGATCCGATCGCAACTTCGAATATGGAATTCAAAGGCATCAAATAGGAAATGATACTCTGAATCATCTAACTATAATAAAATATAC